GGGTAAAAATAGCACTTGGTCCAATTATTGTGCTTAGAAGATTTTGATTTTTTTTGAAATACGGGACTATATGAATCAGGGAAAAACTCCATGAAAGGAAGATTAATGATTCATATAAATCACTTAGTGGAAAATGTCCCGAATAAACCCAACGAGTAACTAATAATCCTGTTATACAGGAAAAAGTCATTATCATCCCCTTTTCGGATGAATCATATAGTTTTACGATTTCATCGACTAAAAAAGTTATGAAATGAATTGTAATTACAATTGAAACAATCGAAAAAGAAATATGAGTTAATATATGCTCTAAAGTTGAAAATATCATAAATTTTTTTTAAGGAGTCCCATAATTATAAAAAGGAAATCGGAAATTGAATTCATTGAATTCATTATAGGATCTATTTACTTTTTTTAGGAGATGACATGCCGCCACTCGGACTCGAACCGAGATGCTCTAGCACTGCTTCCTAAGAGCAGCGTGTCTACCAATTTCACCATAGCGGCTTGTCTTGAATTCATAATACCCTATGAATAAGCAATCGTCTAGATTTAAGAATTAAATTGTTGCAATATTTTTTAGGAAAGATTCAAATTGATGAATAAAAATTCGTTCAAATAGGTATTTGAAGGTTCATTATTTGAATTTAGGGTCTTAGTTTTAGTGTGTATTTTAGACTCTCCTCGACTTGAACTCTTGGAAAACTAGATAGTCCAACTATGAATTAAGGGATAGAACCCCCCCCCCAAAAAAAACATTTTGGATCAGTAAAAATTGACACATATTTATCCAAAAAAATTTGTTAAGTGTTTTTGAGTGGATTGATGGCAATAAATATATGGGAGTCTATATAGGAATTCATAGAAAATCCAAAAAGAAGAAAGTTGCACAAAAAGGTTTAGAATTTTAATCAATTAGTTTCAATGATTTTGATTTTTTACTCGCCTTTCTATAGAGAAAACGTGGATCTAGAGAAAAAAGAAAACCTTATATTATTGCTTATATTATTGTAAGAAACAGGCTGATGGGGAAAATAATACTCCCCACCTTGGAAATGAGAAAATATACTAAAAAGACAATTACGTATCTTATGTTTTTTTGTCAAAAAAAAGGATTCTTTTTTTTTTTTGAATTCAGTACGGTAAAGAGAAAAATCCTTATTCTAATTCTAAGAGCGAAACAAATTCCATTTCCTATTGATTAACTCAACAGGGAATGGAAAGCGGGAATTTTATTTTCGAAACGAAATGAGTCAATTTTTGAGTCAAGCCGATTCAGATTATTGTAACATGTTATGTTTTATTACTTATTTTATTTGTTTGTTGCACAAAAAAACTTTTGGAATTCCCGGTAGAAATAGATTTCCCTAAGGAAAACGCTTTTAACGCTGCCCAATACCCCTTCCTTTTCCAAAAATTTTTACGAATACGCTTTTTTGATGCAGAAGTACGTTTTTTTGGAACTGCCATTTAAATAAAAATTAAGAGATTACTCATTGGTATAGCTGGATGTGAAAGACATCTATTGTTCAAAAGAAATTTGCGCTTTGCCAATTCATTATGTATTTCTTTTCTAGATAATATTTTTGATTCTAAAAATCAAAAAGAATACATAAGATGCGTGAAAGATATGGGAAAATCGCATAAACTATTTTTTTTACTAAAAAAAAAAGAATATTCTTTTTTTTTTAGTAACTTGTCAAATTCGCGAAAAATATGCCTAATTTAACTTGAATTTGAAAGTTCGAAGGAGACTAGTAATTAATCTGCTTTTTTCATATGATTTGACCAATTGTAACTTCTTGATTTGAATATTTGAAGTATTTAGCAGAAACTTCTAAAGAATAAGTATAAAAAGAAATAAAAATTCAAAGATTCTATTTCTATTTAAGTTATTAAGTTAGTGCATATCTTTATTTTTTTATTGACTCCTTTCAAAAAGAGGTAAGATCCGGTGAATCGGAAACAATTAATATTAATTAAGAATTAAAAAACTTTTTTTATGGAACAGACATATCAATATGCGTGGATCATACCTTTCCTTCCACTTCCAGTTCCTATGTTAATAGGAGTGGGACTTCTTCTTTTTCCGACAGCAACAAAAAATCTCCGTCGTATGTGGGCTTTTTCGAGTATTTTATTGTTAAGTATAGTCATGATTTTTTCAACTAATCTGTCTATTCAGCAAATAAAAAGCAGTTCTATCTATCAATATGTATGGTCTTGGACCCTCGATAATGATTTTTCTTTAGAATTCGGCTACTTGATCGATCCACTTACTTCTATTATGTCAATGTTAATCACTACTGTTGGAATTATGGTTCTTATTTATAGTGATAATTATATGGCTCACGATCAAGGATACTTGAGATTTTTTGCTTATATGAGTTTTTTCAGTACTTCGATGTTGGGATTAGTTATTAGTTCGAATTTGATACAAATTTATATTTTTTGGGAATTGGTTGGAATGTGTTCCTATCTATTAATAGGGTTTTGGTTC